ATATAAAAGGAATGCTGTAAATATTCCGAAACAAGCTATACTCACTGAAAAAGTTGCATTTGTCAAAAATTGATACCAATCCTCAAAATCATTTGAATTTTGGTGTAAAAGATTTATAGATGGAGTTAATAATTTGGATAATATATCCAAATGGATTCCTTCTTGATTAAAAGGAATTGCTATGGATCCAACAAATAAAGTAAATAGAACCAATATAAGCATAGGAAATAGCATAGTATTAGCTGATTCATGAGGATAAGAAAAAGCCTTCTTGTAGCCAAAATTCGTAATAGTAATAAGAGCCCCTTTTTTTACATTATCGCCAATTCTATATGGCTTCTCGTTATTATTCAGTGTTAATAAAGGAGATAAACGAAAATTTCTGTTAATCATTTTTTGATCTTCTTTACCCCATAGTTTTATTGAATAGAAAGAGCTATTTTTTTTGCCACTATAATTTTGAAAATGAATGTTTAAATGTCCTTCAAAAGTAAGTAAATAGATCCGAAACATATAAAATGCTGTTAATCCGGCAGTGGACCAAGCTATTATTGCAAAAATCGGCGAATACAACCAACTGTCACTAAGAATTTCATCTTTGGACCAAAAACAAGCAAGGGGTGGAATACCACAAAGAGAAAGTGTACCCACTAAAAAAGCCATTTGTGTAATTGGCACATGCTTTCTTAAACCGCCCATAAAAACCATATTCTGGCTTTTATCTGGAGAATATCCAACAATAGCTTCCATGGAATGAATAATTGATCCGGATCCTAAAAACAACAATGCCTTCGAATAAGCATGAGTAATCAAATGAAATAAAGCAGCTCGATAAGACCCCATACCTAGAGCTAACATCATATAACCCAGCTGGGACATTGTAGAATAGGCTAAACCCCTCTTAATATCTTTTTGAGCAAGAGCTAAAGTAGCCCCTAATAATACTGTTATTATACCTATCAAAGATATTAGATTCATTATGTAAGGTATAACTATGAAAAGAGGAAGAAGGCGGGCTACAAGAAAAATTCCCGCGGCTACCATAGTGGCAGCGTGTATAAGAGCCGAAATAGGAGTAGGCCCCTCCATGGCATCAGGTAACCATACATGAAGTGGAAATTGCGCAGATTTAGCAACTGCGCCGGCAAATAATAAAGAGGCACATAAAGTAACAAATAAAAAATTAACCTCATTATTATTAATCAAGTTATTAAATATTTCGAACAAATCTTGAAATTCGAAACTTCCCGTTATCCAATAAAAACCTAAGATTCCTAATAATAAACCAAAATCGCCTATCCGATTAGTTACAAACGCTTTTTGACAAGCGTTTGCCGCAGCGGGTCGTGTGAACCAAAACCCTATTAATAGATAAGAACACATTCCAACTAATTCCCAAAAAATATAAATTTGTATCAAATTAGAACTAGTAACCAATCCCAACATTGAAGTATTGAACAAACTCATATAAGCAAAAAATCTCAAATATCCTTGATCATGAGACATATAATTGTCACTATAAATAAAAACAAAAATTCCAACAGTAGTGATTAATATTGACATAATAGAGGTAAGTGAATCAATAAAGTAGCCAAACTCGAAAGAAAAATCATTATTGATGGTCCAAGACCATACATATTGATAGATAGAACTTCTATTTATTTGCTGAATAGACAGATCGACCGAAAAAATCATAACTATACTTAACAATAAAATATTGGGAAAAGCCCACATACGACGAATATTTTTTGTTGCCGTCGGAAAAAGTAGGAGTCCGATTCCTATCCAAATAGGAATTGGAAGTGGGACAAAAGGTATGATCCATGAATATTGATATGTATGCTCCATAAAAACTTTTTTCTTATTCTTTCTTAATTAATCGTTTCTGATTCACCGGCTCTTATCTCTTTTGATTGAAAGGGGCAATAAAAAAATCAAGATACTACAAAGTTAACTGGAATTTTCTATTCTTAATTTTTTAATCTTTCTCAAATATTTCAAGAATATTCAAATTTCGAAGTTATAAGTAATCAAATGATATCACCAAGTTACTAATGAAAAAAAAAAGAATTCTTTTTTTTAGTAATATTTTTCTGAAAATATCAATATCAATTATTATTTATTATTATATTACGTATTACAATAATTTATATACATCGATCAAGAATACAAAGAATTCCACCACAAAAAGTACTTGATTTTAATATGAATCATAGGATGCCCTTCCTTTCCCCTTTCTTTCATTTATTTATTTTTTTTTTTATGAAATTTGTATAGTAGTATATAGATAATTATAATCTAGAAAATCTAAATCTATAGGAATAGATAAATAATGACATAAAGAGACCGATCGTTTTGTTTTAAAAATAGATGTCTTTGACATCCAACTATAGCACTGAATAACCTTTTTTTTTGAATGGCAGTTCCAAAAAAACGTACTTCTACATCAAAAAAGCGTATTCGAAAAAATGTTTGGAAAAAGAAAGTATATTGGGCGGCGTTGAAAGCTTTTTCATTAGCGAAATCTCTTTCGACGGGTAATTCAAAAAGTTTTTTTGTACGACAAATAAATTTGGAGTAATCTGAATTGGTTTAACTCGAATAAGATACAAAGGTTTTCTTTTTTGAATATCTTTTTTTTCAGTTCCGGGGTGGGGATTCTTATTTTCCCCATCGCCCATTTGTTATGTTCGTGTTATAATAATTTGTTATTTTTATAATATTTAAAATAATAAATAATAAAATTTAAATAATAATTTTTATAGTTATACTATAGCTAGAGCGGAGCACGTATATATAAGAGCTTTAACTGGGTTGTCGAAACTAATCCATTAAGTTTCAATTTTGTAACTTTATGAATCATTATTTCTCTGAATTACTATATATCCTTCCCTTGCTTTCAANTTTTTTATGAAATTTGTATAGTAGTATATAGATAATTATAATCTAGAAAATCTAAATCTATAGGAATAGATAAATAATGACATAAAGAGACCGATCGTTTTGTTTTAAAAATAGATGTCTTTGACATCCAACTATAGCACTGAATAACCTTTTTTTTTGAATGGCAGTTCCAAAAAAACGTACTTCTACATCAAAAAAGCGTATTCGAAAAAATGTTTGGAAAAAGAAAGTATATTGGGCGGCGTTGAAAGCTTTTTCATTAGCGAAATCTCTTTCGACGGGTAATTCAAAAAGTTTTTTTGTACGACAAATAAATTTGGAGTAATCTGAATTGGTTTAACTCGAATAAGATACAAAGGTTTTCTTTTTTGAATATCTTTTTTTTCAGTTCCGGGGTGGGGATTCTTATTTTCCCCATCGCCCATTTGTTATGTTCGTGTTATAATAATTTGTTATTTTTATAATATTTAAAATAATAAATAATAAAATTTAAATAATAATTTTTATAGTTATACTATAGCTAGAGCGGAGCACGTATATATAAGAGCTTTAACTGGGTTGTCGAAACTAATCCATTAAGTTTCAATTTTGTAACTTTATGAATCATTATTTCTCTGAATTACTATATATCCTTCCCTTGCTTTCAACACAATTGAGAAAACCCCCTTTCTAATTTAGTGGATATACAAATAATGTATCAATTTTAGGGATCTAAAAAATCCTATGTTTGTATAAGAAGATGAATCAAGACATATTTTTAGAATTCGAAATTCGAAATACTTTTTTGAAGTATGGTACAATTATAATTATGACAGGAATCAAAACGCTTTTTATATAACGTAACGTGTACAACCCAATATCTAGTTGGTTTGATAAATCCTTAAAACGCAAAATCCTAACGATTAATACAAAGCTATACAAATTACATAAATCTTTTGAAATCGTTGGATGTGGTGCTGAAATTGTGATCTCTAAAAATCATATTTTTTCATTCATTTAGTCATTCAATTGATAACCATTTTTTTATAGATTGATAAAAATCATATAAAAAAATCATATAATATAAAATAAAAGAATGAGAAATGAATCATTAAAAAATTAAAATGATAAAGAACCCTTTTTGTTGAATTTTATCTATGAATTGAAGTTACAACTAGTTAGTTTAGTTACAATAGAGGAGTTCTCTTTTAGGAAAACACAAACTAAAAAATCTCTGTTGCCGAAATAATTAAAGAAAAGGCTAATTAAATAAAACGATAAATAATAAAGATTTTTTTTTGAACCTTCAAATTGCTATTTTAACGAGTTTTTATTCATCAATTTTAATTAAATGTTTCCTAAAAAATTTGACATTTTACATTGAATTGACCCCCTCACCTTCAATCTCGACGATTGAATAAAAAATGGGTTATTATGATTTCGAGCAAGCCGCTATGGTGAAATCGGTAGACACGCTGCTCTTAGGAAGCAGTGCTAGAGCATCTCGGTTCGAGTCCGAGTGGCGGCATAGTATCTTCTAAAAGAGATAGAATAAGTCCTATAATGAATTTAATTCCTGATTTCCATTCCATAAAATCTATAAACCCTCGCTTTTTTCATAATTTTTATGATTTTTTCAACTTTAGAGCATATATTAACTCATATATCCTTTTCAGTCGTTTCAATTGTAATTACAATTCATTTTTTAACCTTATTCTTATTAGTCGATGAAGTCGTAGGACTATATGATTCATCAGAAAAGGGCATGATAGGTACCTTTTTCTGTATAACAGGATTATTAGTCACTCGTTGGATTTATTCGGGGCATTTCCCATTAAGTGATTTATATGAATCATTAATCTTTCTTTCATGGGGTTTCTCCCTTATTCATATGGTTTCCTATTTTAAAAATAGGAAAAATGATTTAAGCGCAATAACCGCACCAAGTGCTATTTTTACCCAAGGCTTTGCCACTTCGGGTCTTTTAACCAAAATGCATCAATCCGCAATATTAGCGCCCGCTCTCCAATCCCAATGGTTAATGATGCACGTAAGTATGATGGTATTAGGCTATGCAGCTCTTTTATGTGGATCATTATTATCAGTAGCTCTTCTAGTCATTACATTTCGAGAAGCCATAATGATTATTGGTAAAAACAATAATTTATTAAATCAGTCATTTTCGTTTGGCGAAATCCAATACATGAATGAAAGAAACAATGTTTTATTAAACACTTATTTTCTTTCTTCTAAAAATTATTACAGGTATCAATTGACTCAACAATTGGATCGTTGGGGTTATCGTATTATTAGTCTCGGGTTTATCTTTTTAACCATAGGAATTCTTTCGGGAGCCGTATGGGCTAATGAGGCGTGGGGATCATATTGGAATTGGGACCCAAAGGAAACTTGGGCATTTATTACTTGGACGGTATTTGCGATTTATTTACATACCCGAACAAATACAAATTTTGAAGGTGTAAATTCCGCACTTGTGGCTTCTATGGGATTTCTTATAATTTGGATATGCTATTTTGGAGTCAATCTATTAGGAATAGGTTTACATAGTTATGGTTCATTTACATTAACATCTAATTGATAATTGAATTGAATAAAGAGGCTAAGCCTAACAAATACTAACATAGGACAGCGTATATATAAGAAAACTTATTGTAAGCTGTCAAGAACCTTTTGAATCACTCCACTACTTGATTCAAAAGGTTCTAACAAAAGCCAAAGATGTCTGATTAAAATTTAAAATTCAATTTTTTTATTCTTTTACCTTTTTTTACTTAACTTAATTTTTACTTAACTTAAACTTAAGAGAAGAAAAAAGACTTCTTTTTTCACTGTACAACGAACAATTTTAAAAATCATAGAATTACTTTTTGATTTTTTGTTTTATTCATCAAAACTATCTAGAAAAATAATTATATAGAATAGTTTCGACCTTCTCACCTGATAATGAGAGGACGAAATCCGGATAAATACCAATACCTATTACTGGTAGAAAGATAGAGATCGAAACAAATAACTCTCGCGGTCCAGAATCAAAAAAATAACAACTTGGAGCATTAAATAGCTTGTATCCATAGAACATTTGACGTAACATAGATAATGAATAAATAGGAGTTAATATCATTCCAATTGCCATTACGAAAGTAATTAGTATTTTTGGCATTAAAAAATATTTTTGGCTGGTAATTATTCCAAAAAAGACTATCAATTCCGCAACAAAACCACTCATGCCCGGTAATGCAAGAGAAGCCATCGATAAGATACTGAACATCGTAAATATTTTTGGAATCGGAATAGCCATTCCACCCATTTCGTCGAGATAAACAAGACGCATTCTATCATAACTCGTTCCTGCCAAGAAAAAAAGTGCAGCACCGATAAATCCATGAGATATTATTTGTAAAATCGCTCCGTTGAGTCCCGTATCCGTTATAGAACCAATTCCTATAATTATGAAACCCATATGAGATACGGAGGAATAGGCTATTCTTTTTTTTAAATTCCGTTGACCAAGAGATGTTGAAGCTGCATAAATTATTTGCATTGTACCCACTATTATCAACCAGGGAGAAAATATGGAATGAGCATGGGGTAATAATTCCATATTGATCCGAACTAATCCATATGCTCCCATTTTTAATAAAATTCCGGCTAGAAGCATACAAGTACTGTAATGTGCCTCCCCGTGGGTGTCTGGTAACCACGTATGTAAGGGTATAATCGGCGATTTGACAGCAAAAGCAATAAGAAATCCAATATAGAATATTATTTCCAGTGCGGCAGGATATGATTGATTAGCTAATGTTTCGAAATTTAATGTTGGTTCATTAGAACCGTATAAACCAATACCCAAAACTCCTATTAATAGAAAAATGGAACCCCCTGCAGTGTACAAAATAAATTTTGTAGCCGAGTACAGACGTTTCTTTCCCCCCCACATGGATAGAAGTAGATAAACGGGAATTAATTCGAACTCCCACATGATGAAAAAAAGTAAAAGGTCTCGAGAAGAAAATGATCCTATTTGACCACTGTACATTGCTAGCATCAGGAAATGGAATAATCGCGAATCTCGAGTAACTGGCCAAGCCGCTAAAGTAGCTAAAGTGGTGATAAATCCTGTCAGTAAAATGGGACCTATAGAAAGTCCATCTATTCCCAATCTCCAGTAAAAATCAAAAAAATTTATCCATTTATAATCTTCCGCCAGCTGGATTAATGGATCGTCCAATCGGAAATGATAACAAAACGCATAGGTTGTTAGAAGGAGTTCGAATATACATATACACATCGTATACCACTTAATTAGCTTATTTCCTCTATGAGGAAGAAAGAAAATTAAAGAACCCGCAGATATTGGTAAAACTACAATTATTGTTAACCAAGGAAAATAATTCGTGGTAAAGACAAGATACACTTGTACCAGAAAAGCCGTGCTCAAAAAGATCTTTTTGAGCACGGCTTTTTCAGTAAAAAAATCAAAATGGATTCAAAATGTATTCAAGTGGGGTTTTTTGGAACGTATCAATAAGCTAGCCCCATACTTCGAGTTGTTTCATGCCATAAATAAACTCGAACGCTCAAGAAATCTGTTGGACAAGCGGATTCACATCTCTTACAACCGACACAGTCTTCTGTTCTTGGAGCGGAAGCAATTTGCTTAGCTTTACATCCATCCCAAGGTATCATTTCTAACACATCGGTGGGGCAGGCTCGGACACATTGAGTACACCCTATACATGTATCATAAATTTTTACTGAATGTGACATGGGATCTATAAATTGTTGAACATCATAAAATTTCAATCTAGTAAACTTGTAAATGAATCATTATAGTTAAACACCAGATGAATCAACGATCTACTAGAAATTTTCTAATCAATTTCCTTCGGGATCAACTCATAAGAAAGGACCAAGATACTTTGATTTCTTACGTTTTCCAAAACATGATGTAGATTCCAACATATTGGACATGCTAATTCAAATGGGTGAATATTATAATTTAATATTATTAATATTACTTATTCAACAAAGTTGATTGATTGATACGCGTTGATTTTCTGTTACGATAAATTGAGGAAACAATAGCTGATCCAATAGCTGCTTCAGCGGCTGCAATAGCTATAACAAAAATTGAGAAAATATTTCCTTTTAATTGCCGACTATCAAAAAAATCAGAAAATGTTACAAAATTGATATTAACCGCATTCAGTATAAGTTCAAGACACATAAGGGCCCTAACCATATTTCGACTCGTGATCAATCCATAAATACCGATAGAAAATAAATAGGCACTCAAAACAAGTATATGTTCGAGCATCATTGACCAACTCCTTATCAATTTCGATTCATTTTAATATGAACAATAATTCAATGAACAATAATTCAACGGATTTGATTGACTAGAATAGAATATAACAAAAAGAATATATTGGAAATATAACGAATAAACGAATTTCTATTTTTTACACGAACAATATTCAAATAGAATTCGAGGAAAATAGATGCGATAAGACAGAAAAAGTTTAATTTGGATTGCTTGCTATTCCTAGTTATAAGGATTTATTACTGACGAGCCACAGCAATTGCACCTATTAAAGCAACTAAAAGAATTATTGAAATGAATTCAAATGGAAGAAAAAAATCTGTTGCTAAATGAATTCCAATTTGTTGACTATTACTTATCAAATCTTGTTCTATAATTTGGTTTGATCTTGTAGTCCAAATAATCCCGTACCATGATGTATCTAATATAGTAGTAATTAGCGAAACAAGAATACTTGTACAAACCAACGAAGTAAGGCCATTCCCAATGGTCCACAGATTAAAATCTTTATAATATTCTGAACCATTCATGAACATCACAGCAAATAGGATTAAAACATTTATGGCTCCCACATAAATAAGGAGCTGGGCAGCAGCTACAAAATGAGAATTTGAGAGAATATAGAATAAGGATATACAAACAAGAGCCAATCCCAATGAAAAGGCAGAATAAATTGGATTGGTAAGTAATACTACTCCCAAGCCCCCTAATATAAGACCCGATCCCAGAAAAACTAAAAGAAAATCGTGTATTGGTCCAGGCAAATCCATTATATGTAAAATAAGAGATAAATAAATCGAAATGCTTTTCATGATCTTATTGACCCGACCAGGAATTTTTTTTGATATGTTCCTAATTGAATAAAATTCTAATCTATTAGGCGTGAATTGATCTAAATACAATTATTGGACAGTTTCGTTTTTGATTCTTTTTTTTGTTTGTTCGAAAGAAAGGGTATTTTTTTTTTAAACTATATATTTCGAAATAATTACGAATATTTTAATAGATTTTCAATAAAAATAAAAATGAATTCGAAATTATTATCGACCAGTTAATTTGTAATTGAATTTTTATTTATTGATTATTGACCAAACAAAGAGAAAGTCCTCATTCTTTTAATTCAAACCAAACATTCTTTTAACTTAAACCAAAACGTAACCTTAAAAAACCAAAACGTAACCTTAGAAAGAATTGGAAATTTCTCTTTAATAGAATAGGAGGTTAATAGAATAGGAGGTTTACTTACTCAGTTTTTCTTTGAGGCGAATTCAAAATTGTTCGAATTGTATAATCGTCAATTACTGACATTGGTAAACGGCCCAAAGCAATTTGATTATAATTCAATTCGTGACGGTCGTAAGTAGAAAGTTCATATTCTTCAGTCATTGATAAACAATTTGTTGGACAATACTCAACGCAGTTACCACAAAATATACAAATTCCGAAATCAATACTGTAATTAAGCAATCGTTTTTTTCGAATATCCGTTTCAAATTTCCAATCAACAACAGGCAGATCTATGGGGCATACACGAACACATACTTCACAAGCAATGCATTTATCAAATTCAAAATGGATTCGCCCGCGGAAACGCTCCGATGTGATTAATTTTTCATAAGGGTATTGAATAGTTACGGGTAAACGATTTGCGTGGGATAAGGTAATCATGAAACCTTGACCAATGTACCTTGCTGCTCGGACTGTTTGGTGGCCATAATTCATGAACCCAGTTACCATAGGGAACATATCGTGAATATCTATGAATAATTTTATGTTTGTTTCTTTCTCTTGTTTGAACCAAGTCATGAATCTCATATTCTTTTTTTCTTTACAGTGAAAGAAGTTGGAAAGAAGTTGTTAATAATAGATTGCCAAGAGAAATGGGTAAAAGAAATTTCCATCCAAGATTTAATAATTGGTCCATTCTTAACCTAGGTAAAGTCCATCTTGTTGCGATAGAAATAAACAAAAACAAATAAGTTTTAGCTAATGTAATAAAGATACCAATTGTCGTTCCAAAGATTCCATTCATTTTATTTCTTTCAAATAGCTCGGGGACGAATACGTACGGAATGGAAATATTCCAACCCCCCAAGTAAAGAACTGTTACAAATAACGAAGAAAGTAATAGATTTAGATAGGAAGCAACGTAAAATAAACCAAATTTGATACCCGAATATTCGGTTTGATACCCTGCTACTAATTCTTCCTCGGCTTCTGGTAAATCAAAAGGTAATCTCTCACATTCTGCTAGAGAAGAAATTAGAAAAACGATAAACCCTATTGGCTGACGCCACAAATTCCATCCCCAAAAACCATATTTTGATTGCGCTTCAACTATATCAACTGTACTTGAACTGTTAGATAATTATAGTCGATGATAACATCACTGTTTCCATCGCTAGTCCAAAACCGTACATGAGGTTTTCAACTCATACGGCTCCTCGTGGGTCACAAATAAATTTAAGGACCGAATCAGTATTATTTATCTTCGTATGGTTGTAGAATAGATAGAGAAAAAATAAATTTGAAGGTCCAAAATTATACCAATGGAATTCTGTCTGCTATATTATGAAGAATAAAAAAATAAAAAAAAAAAAGTGCTTCTGAATCGATCTCGCCCCTTACTAATTTCAATTTTTATTTGTTGAGTAATAACTTAAACCTTCAATAAAATACTTCTTGTATAAATATCAATAGATATTTCAACCCATTGTTTTCGATTACGAAAAAAATGAAACATTACATTAGCTTATAAATCATGATACGGATTATATCTCTCTATATATGAAAGAAAAAATAAATAAAAAAGATTTCTTTTTTATTCTTTCTTTATTGTTTCTTTTTTTCGTTCCTATTCTTCTTTATGATCTGATCTGAGAAAACTACGAATGGGAGCTTAAACTAAAAAAATAGTAAAGGATTATTTCGTTCCTGATAGTCATTACTTTAATCGGTGGATAGGAGCATACTCTGGACCGGAATCGTGGGGAGTACTGCCTACTCATTTCTACTAATTTAAAGCCCCAATTAGTATTCTTTTTATGTTATCCAGAAATATCCTTTTATATAATTTACATAATCTCCATTACTAATCCTTTGTGTATTTTGGTGTTCCTAACCATCCACTCATTTTTTTTGTTCAATCCCCCGTTTGGTTTGGCAATACATGTATGGGAATCCATACAAAGGATAGCGAAAACTCTATACGGTTGATCTTTTGAGCCCGCTTCAAGCTAGATTGACTAATCAACCCGTCTTGGGGGTAAAGACTTCTTCCTCTTATGTTTTCTTCCACTTAACTCTTGTACATAGGAAATGAGATTCTATTTTTTTTTATTTACTGCGAATTTCTAAGCTGCTTTCTTTCACTCATATATAACTATCTAATTTAGTTTATCAACCTGAAGGATAATAAAAAACGAAGATATCTATTCAATCCATTCAGCTTATTTTCTAGAACGAAAGGAATAGGGAAAATAAAAGTTTATATTTCAACGAATCGCACGTAGAGATATTGATAAAACACATAGAGTTAATGGTATTTCATAACTAATCGATTGAGCAGCAGCTCGCAGACCACCTAAAAAGGAATATTTATTGTTTGATCCGTATCCTGACATAAGAAGTCCAACAGGAGCAATACTTGAAATGGCAATCCATAAAAAAATACCGATATTGAGATCGGCTAAAATAAGGCGAGAGCTAAAAGGAATTACTGAAAAACTTAGTAAAATTGATATGACTGCTATAGACGGTCCAATACTGAATAAACGAGTATTTCCTCTAGATGGAAGAATATTCTCTTTGAAAAGCAGTTTTGTTCCATCTGCTAGAGCTTGAAGAATTCCCAAAGGACCGGCGTATTCAGGCCCAATACGTTGTTGTATTCCTGCAGATATTTCTCTTTCTAACCATACAATTACTAGTACACCTATTGTGATTCCCAATACAAGAGTCAAAATAGGGACAAACATCCATATAATCCCATAGACCTCTTTTAAAGATTGCAATCTGTAAAAAGAATTGATATCTTGTACTTCTGTTGTATAAATTATCATTTCAACGATCAACTTCTCCCATAATGATATCTATGCTACCTAGTATCGTCATAATATCAGCCAATTTCATTGTTTTAACTAACTGAGGAAGAATTTGCAAATTGATAAAACCCGGTGGGCGAATTTTCCATCTCCAAGGAAAACCACTTTGATCCCCTATAAGAAAAATTCCTAATTCTCCTTTTGGGGCTTCCATTCTCGCATAAAGTTCTTGTTTCGGTAATTCAAATGTAGGAGAAGGTTTTTTACTAATGAATCGATATTCAAAATCATTCCATTCTGGATCCCTTTCTCGATCAAAGCATCGGATTTCTAAATTCTCATAGGGACCCCCCGGAATTCCTTCCAGGACCTGTTGAATTATTTTTATGGATTCCGTCATTTCACTGATTCGGACTAAATAACGAGCTAATGAATCTCCTTCTTTTTGCCACTGGATTTCCCAATCAAATTCGTCGTAACACTCATAATGATCAACTTTACGAAGATCCCATTTGATTCCAGATGCTCGTAGCATTGGGCCGGATAAACCCCAATTTATTGCTTCTTCTCCACCAATAACGCCTATCCCTTCAACCCGTTCTAAAAAAATAGGATTTCGCGTAATAAGTTTTTGATATTCAACAATTCCTGTTAAAAAATAATCGCAGAAATCCAAACATTTATCTATCCAGCCATAAGGTAGATCGGCCGCTACTCCTCCGATACGAAAATAATTATGCATCATTCTCATACCGGTGGCAGCTTCGAATAGATCATATACTAATTCTCTTTCTCTGAAAATATAGAAAAAGGGGGTCTGTGCACCAATATCTGCCATAAAAGGTCCAAGCCATAATAGATGAGAAGCTATACGACTCAACTCCAACATAATTACTCTGATATAGCTGGCTCTTTTAGGGACTTGAATATTGCCCAATTGCTCTGGTCCATTTACCGTTATTGCTTCCGTGAACATAGTGGCTAAATAATCCCAACGCGTTACATAAGGCAAATATTGTATAATTGTTCGGTTTTCCGCAATTTTTTCCATTCCTCTGTGTAAATAACCTAATATCGGTTCACAGTCAACAACATCTTCACCATCTAGAGTAACGATGAGACGAAGAACACCGTGCATTGATGGGTGGTGAGGTCCCATATTGACTATCATAAGGTCTTTTTCTGTAGCTGATAGATTCATAAGTTTTTCCTAGATTCATTCTTACATGAATTGTTGAAAACGAAAAGAAGTACATCAAAATGAAAAATCGAATAAATCGACTAATTAAAAATTTTCAAATTAACGATTTTTTGATTCCCGAATATCCAACTCACTAATTAATTCTTTATAACGTATTTTATTTTTCTTTGATAAATAAGACAGCAGCCGTTGACGTTTTCCCAGAATTTTACGTAGGCCTCTCTGAGATAAATAGTCTTTTTTGTGCAATTCCAAATGTGAAGTAAGTCTTCGTATCTTATTGGTGAATCTGACTATTTGAAATTCAACGGACCCCTTGTTTTCTTCTTTTTTTTCTTTAAAAAAAACTGAGATGAATGAGTTTTTTACCATAAAACAAAATTTGCTCTCCCCTTTTTTTGTTTTTGAATGTGAATTTTACTGATCAGTAATAATAATACCAGTCATTTTGTTATGTACAATGATTTTTAATTCGTTATGAACTTTATAATTTTTTCAAATAAAATTAATCAATCCGATTTTCAATTTGATTCGTATAGGGATACAAAAGAGTGATATATTTCTACAATAGATAAAATTATAAAGTTCAAATAAGAGGATTTTGTTGATTTATTTGTCGATCTAATTGATATGTATGTCAGTAAATTAGTATCATGTATCAGAATGTAATGTAAGACAATCCTTGTGCCCATCTATTTGTTTTCATATACCCGACACGGTACATACATAATACACGGTACATACATAATATAGGGTAAATCTACCATTAACGAATTTTCAAACGCGGATACATATGGATCCTTAACATACTGAAACGACTGCCGTTATTAGTATTAAACCAATAGCGATTCATACAAGCCAAATCTTCTAATCGATAATTGGGCCAAAGAAACAACTTTAATTTAATTAGTTTCTTTTTATCACTATTAAGATGTTTGTTTTTATTCAAAACTTGACCACACTTTTTTACATTATTTAAAAATACTGGATTTCTATGCATACCGTTTTTATCCCTTGAATTGAAATAAATTCGAATTCGCAATTCTCGCCGGTGGTTAGGGGATAAAATATTTTCAGGAACAAACAAATCATAATTCTTTTTGTCTTTATTTTCAGTCATTTTTTGATGTCTTGCAATGGATTCATCAAAATGATTTTTATCAATATAGTTTTTCTCTTGGTATCTTTGATTAATTTGGTGTTTATTTTTATGAACCAATGAAATACTTATAGTTTGATATAGAATAAATTGTCCATCATTTTGTACAGACAGACGAACCGGCTCGATAATCAATATTCCCCTTTTCGTTAATCCTCTAAGAGCTAAATTCTTCTGAATCATCAAAATATCCAGATTAATTTCCCCCCTTTGAATAGAGGATATAACAATTTTGTTTGGATTTATCAGTCTAAGCAGGAGACCATATACTTTGATATTCTTGATCATTCTTTGAGTTAAAGAATTATCGCATCTAAATTGAAAACGCAAATACCTTTTTAGGAATAAATCAAGCTCTACTTCCGTGTTGCTCTTGTATTGCTTTTTCTTTCTACGTTTTTTTCTGTCTGATTTACCATAATCTTCTTCAACATCTTTTTCTTGGTTTGAGAGAACGGATCGAAAATTTCCTTGTTTTTGTGCATCTGATACAAGATCCCCTTCGCCTATGGGTTCTTTTTCTTCTTGATTTCGATTCTCTAATCCAATTTTTTTTTTTTCATTCGGTGATATAAGGGGATCACTTTTTTTATTTTCAATAATATTTTTATTAATGTTTCCATTTCCATTAAAATTTAAAAGAAGTAATTTTATTGGTATGATCCATGGTTTAACCTTATATGCATTATAGAATATCACAAATTCTGGGAAGAACCAAAGTTCCAAATTCAACATAGGACGACTTAGTATTTCTTCATTCATTCCCATCCAATCAAAAGGACTTCTTTTTTTATTGGATGGGTTGCTTTCTTGATCTTGATAAATTGTTAAATAAAAAAGGTCCCTCTTATTAATTTTATCAATTATTTGATAATTATTAAGCGCAGTCTTAATATTTTTGTTACTCTTGGTACTGGTATTGACCCAGGACTCAATATCGGCTTTATTTCTAAGACAAAAATTAATAATTCTCCAATTAAAAAATTTTCTATGCGAAAATTTCCCCCTAGCATCTAGAATAGCGTCTTCTCCTAGATAATTATGGATAGGGATATCCCCCAGTGTATCAAAAAATTTTCGTTTATCCATGTTATAATTATAAGAAATAGAAACCTCTTCCCTCTTATTTACTTGTAATTGTGATCCATAAGCATATGAGTCCCTCTTATCTTGATAATTAATAGATTTATATGATAAAAAATCATATCTATGGTGTTTTTTAAAATTCGATTTTTTATGTTTTTGTTCTTGATTTAGTAATGAATTCGCTTGAAAATCATTTTTTTTTTCGTAATGAATTAATCTTTCTTTTTTATCCGAATCCCGTTTTGTTAAATCTTTATTTTGAGCCATATAGTGTTGATTGACTCTATTTCGCCATTGTCCTGGTACTAATCTAAGCCATCTACTCTGAAAGAAATCGTATTGATAATGACTCCTTAACCAGTTTTTCCATTCATTCATTCCAGAACGACAAAAGATTTTCTGTCTTAACCCATAATGATGTCTTAATCTGGAATGAGATATTCCTTGTTCTTCAAAATAATCTTTTATTTCATTTTTAAGAAAAAGAGATGTTCCGCGATATTGAAGGATAGGTTTGAATTTATAAAAACTAATAACTTGGGTTTGTGATAATTTGTAAAATACATATGCTTGTGAGAGAGAGGATAAGTCACAAAAAGCTTTTGCATTTTTATTTCTAATACTAATATTAGAAAGTGAGTTTTTTATAGTTGAAATAAAATGAATTGTATTTTTAGTTGTTTTATTAATTCTTTCTTGATTTGCTTCAGTATTGTAAATGACTTTCTCAATCATTTGTTTTGTTGATTCAAGAAAAAGTTGTGTATTGGTTCTTGAAATAGTAATGATATCTAAAATAATATCTATGTATATCTTTTCAATGAAAAATTTTATAACAAAATAGAATTTACGGACTAATCGAATATTTCTTCTTTTTAATATTTTCCAAAATTTTTTTGATAATTCTAATATTTTATCCTGATAACTTATTTTGTTAGAATTAATATTTATTTCTTGAGTTATAAATTCGTTTTTCTTGTCTTTTATAATTTTTTCTATTTGGTTTTTGATTGTGTTTGTTCTCTTAGTCAGATCTTTTATTTTTTTTTCTGTTAATGAATAATTTGTCCACTCCATAGATTGAATTTGAAGGGATGATTTGTGAATCATCTTATTCCTGATTATCGAATCCTTTTTAGTTTCGCCCAATTCATATATTTCTCTCAACCCCAAAAATGGAATTGGATTTATTTTTGAAAGTTCTGTTATTATTCCCTCTAGAAATAGAATGCTTTGAGTGATCCATTTTTTTGTTTCTTTTGAGACTTTTAGAAACAATTTTGTTCTTTCTTTTAAAATTGTTAAAGATATAAAACGTTTAGTTTTCAATTTTTTAATTTTTTTTTTTAGTTCTTTAAAAATAGGCTTAAAAAACGAACGCCGTTTTCGAGGAGAACCAAAAGGGCGTTCAGTTTCCATTCCCAAAACTGTTAAAAAGCAAAAATCATTATTTTGACCTTTCTTTTTTTTCATTGAATCTTTATGCGAGGGTTGTAGTTTAAATCTGTGCCAAGGTTTCAGGGAAAAAGGAAATAGGATCTTTATCTGAATACCCTCCGTTAACCAGTTTTTTGGAAATTCTGTTTCGGATAATTGAGCACCATTATAAGCGCATTTAACATGCATTTCTCGATTCCAATCTTTTAAATCCTCGGACCACTCAGGAGATTGAAATAATAATATACGGGCAATGTTTTTAGCTATTATCAATGCGGGTAATATAATATATTTTCTAAGAATTGATTGGGTTATTAACACGAGGCCCCTCATTTCTTGAGCAAATA